TTTGATTTCTCATCAAACGAATGACATCTTCTTCTCGAAATCCTAGCTATTCTTAGCATGATATTGGGGAATCTCATTGCTATTACTCAAACAAGCATGAAACGTATGCTTGCATATTCGTCCATCGTTAAATCGGATATGTAATCGTTGGAATTCTTGTTGGAGACTCAAATAATGGATATGTAAGCATGATCACTTATATGCTGTTCTATATCTCCATGAATCTAGCAACTTTTGCTTGCATTGTATTCTTTGGTCTACGCACCGGAACTGATCACATTCGAGATTATGCAGGATTATACACGAAAGATCCTTTTTTGGCTCTTTCTTCAGCCCTATGTCTCTTATCCCTAGGAAGTTGTCTTCCTCCACTAGCAGGTTTTTTCGGAAAAATCTATCTATTCTGGTGTGGATGGCAGACCTATATTTCTTTTCTTTCTTGGTTTCAATAGGACTCCTTACGAGCCTTGTTTCTATCTACTATTATCTACAAATCATCAAGTTCTTAATGACTGAACGAAACCAAGAAATCACCCCACCCCTCACGTGCGAAATGATAGAAGATCTACTTTCAGATCCAACAATTCCATCGAATGGAGTATGACTTGTATGTGTGATAGCATCTACTATACCAGGAATATCAATGAACCCAATTCTTGCAATTGCTCGGGATACCCTTTTTTAGCTTCTAGGGTCTATTTCTTAGTTCAAGATCCCTCCGACTAACTGGAATCCACGAATTCGTAGATCCGTTCCGTTCCGCCCAAACTGGGAATGGTCCGGAACTTAGAATCGGATGATCGATTCTAAGTTCATTCCATACCGGACCAGACCGGACTAGGGTGATGTACATTCTCATTATGAGAAGGGACCATTCGAGCGTATGAAAATAGATACTCTGTTTCCATATGGATCCCTACGTCGGTCGTGACATTCTATTTAGGATTAGGAATAGGCGTAATCGAACCTGCTTTTGACATATCTATCGTTCTTTTTGTTTGGGTACCATATGAACTTCTTTGGGCTTCTATGGAATCGAGAAATAGGTTTGATTGTACATCTTTTTGATGGATATCTTTTTGATATATATTTGATATATATCAGGCATCCTCCGGATCATTCCAATCGAAGTAATTGGATGTCTGACTCGAGCCTATATGATCGATCGAGGATCGATAGAAATACTCCAAGACTCCACCTTTGTCATATATTCCATATATCACACTATATAGCTATCCTATTCATGGAAGAGAATTCACTTTCAAGATGCCTTGATGGTGAAATGGTAGACACGCGAGACTCAAAATCTCGTGCTAAAGAGCGTGGAGGTTCGAGTCCTCTTCAAGGCATAATATGGAGAATGCTCATTCCATGAGCAATTTCATAACAGATCTCGGATCGAATCGATATGGATATACCGAGTATCTGTTGATACAAAACCCTCACGATCCAAGTCCGAGCTGTTGGGATTAGAATAGGTTCGGCAGCGGATCACGAAATCTTGGCGATCTTCTCTATCTAATGAACGAGGAGTCCGTTTTGAAATCGTCCGCCCTGCACCCATCCCCCGAAGATAGGATTCCACAGGAATCATACAAGGGTAGATTGATAGAAACCTCTGGGAAAATGCCCACCCCTAACCCAGCGGATCAAGTACATTACATAGTCCGTTTTAGGGATTGGCGACTTGCCCATTCAGTGACTTTGGCACTGGACATTACCAAAATAAGCACTATTGGATTGGGCGAATTAGAGAGTAGACAGGCGTCTGTTGGCATTCCAACCTTCCTTCCCCTTTCAGGGCCTATCCGAAAGAGAATCCAGTATCTCTTAGTCGTGAATATCTGAATAGGCCGAACCGGCCCCCGTAGATATCTTTCTTTCGGAACAAAACAATGAGAATTCGGCTTGGTCAACTGGAATGTGTATTATCCATATGGGAGATGCTCCATTGAGAAGATCCATCCACCTGAGACGAAGCGAAAGGTCTATCTATTCTCTTGAATGATTCAGTGAAACCGAGGATTCGTTATTGGAGCAGATAGCAACAACCATTTCATCAGACATGCGTTTGATTTTCCGATGGATTTACACGGTTTCATGAATGGAAATTGTTGGATATAGTGAGTAATAGGCTCTGGGTGTTTGCTCTTCCAGAATTCTCGTTTAGGCAGTTCATCATAGTGTCTTGATCTAAGATTTCCATTCTTCCATGTTTCCGCAGTAGCATATTGTTCCATGGGCCCAACTGAACTCCATGGAACAATATGAAATAAACAAGTATTTCCACAACTCTACCACCCGATCAATTCTGTTCCACGCAATCCTCTTTCCTTTTCATGGCCACATATCTTTCTAAGGAATGGGAAATCCTTTTTCTATTACATGAATCAAATTTTTCATTTCATGCGGGAAAAGCCATCTCTTTCTAAACAATGTCTTTGTCACTTCATCCAATAGCCTTCCTCCGTTCGATAGGAACAGATTGGATAAATACTGATAACTCTCGGCTAGAAGATTCGAACGGAAAGAAAAAGACCCTTTATATAATGAACTATTGGTTCTAAGGAATCTTGGGCGATGAATCAAGAATTCGAAGCGCTTTCTTCGCCTCGTCCTGATGAACCAGCTTCCAGACATCGATTTTGGCATCTTCATTTCGGAAGTAATAAGGTGCTTTTGTTTATCTCCAAATCCAAAGAATTCTCGACATGAAAACACAGAGACAGAGGGCGGCTGCTCACGGACTAGGACAAAGGATGAGAGATCCGGAGGGTCCCAAAGGAATTGGCTGCCTATTTGAACAAAGCCTTGTTCTTTGGAAGATCTATCTCGTGTCTGGTACTGCAGGATTGCACTCCGCAAGAACTCCGAATCCTCCTTTTGAGGCTCAACGTCATCATAATAGTCTTGAAGCTCAAACCTATAATAGTCTTGAAGCTCATAGTCTTCCTGACCCACATAATCATTTCTGTTCCGAAAGAACCTGACTAAAGGGAGAAATCCCAATTCCTCGGACTCTTCGATACAATCAAATAGATTCCTACGGGGGCGCCATATTCTCGGAGAACCAACTATGTCTCTGTAATTGAAGAAATCCATCTCTTGCTCTATCCGTTGCGGGTCGACCGCTCCTTCCTCTTGTTCAAGGCCAACGATAGAACGAAATCCATTTTGCATCATATCGAACGGATTCCTTGGTTCGGGCCGAAGAAGCAATGTCACTCGATTATGATGATTCTCAAACTGACTGCAATCTTTTTCTGCCCGCGAGGATCCCTCCAGAACGCCTTCGAATTCGAATAGGTTATGAGCTAGATGAGAATCATTCTCAAGGAATCCCTCAGAAGTGATCCCCCTTTTTTCCTCGGGTAGGAATGGAGACCAAAGATCTCGAGCGACCGATCCGGCAGAACAACTCAAAAGATAAAGAAGTATCGTGAATCTCTTCATGCTCCTTCCAAGTTCGAAGTACCATTCGGACAAATCTCTTTGCTTTTCATAAGAGGATTTCCCCTTCCGATAGATAGATAGAGGATCTAAGGTCCAATTACAAAGTACATTTTGTACAACAGCCCTTCCTATCTGATAGAAAAGGATCCCATGATCCTGAACTGGTCTTACCTCGGATCGAAACTCCCAAGTTTGTCTATGAAAAGCTAATCGAATTGTATTAGCTTCTATAATGGATTTCTTCTGTATCATACTAATTAATAGGACCTCATTGATAAGTGCTCCAAGATCTCGTGCATTGGAAACCAGGAGGGTTTTGGGGCCGAATTCGTTAGTATGGGACATTTTCTTTTCCAAGTGAAATCCCTTAGTATAGGAAAGAAGAAAAAGGTGCTTTCGTTGTTCTGGAATAGGAAGCCTTCGTATCTTAATGCATGTATTTAATTTATTCGGAGCTATTAAAGAGGGATCCACTTTTTGGGGAATATGAGTCGAAGCAATAACAAGAATATTTCTAGTGGAACATCTTTCATAATCCCTGGAGAGATAGTTCGCTAATAGACCGAGGGATAAATAATGCGACTCATGCACATACAGATCATGAATGCTTGGAATCCATATTATGCAAGGAGACATTGCTTTTGCTAATTCGAATTGAAAGATGATAGGAAATCGAACTCGTAGATCTACTTTCGCCCTACTAGTCATCTTATTATACTTAGCTAGTGCATCCACCGTCTTTCTCAGCCCGTTATCAAAGTTCTTAGGAATATGATCCATATGGATACGCTTATGCTCAAAAACCTCCGCCTCATAGAGGCGCCGAGCCTTCTCATCCCGGCACAGGGTCTCGGCCGGAAATACCGTAATGAAAGGAACATAGGAGTTTGTCGCTAGGTATTTGACCAAATAGGATCGTCCAATTCCTATAGAACCTATCACTAAAATCCCCCTAGAAGGGGATGGGGCTAAGCGGAGCGAAAAAAAGTTGTTTCGATGAGATGGGAAATGAAAACTATTAGCCCCACCCGAGGCTTGTGAATAAGTGATTGTCTGATAATGAGCAAGAAATATCCGTCTTTCCACTAAACAGGATCTATTGAACTCATAATTCATTAGATACTTTTGATGAATGTCAACTATGTATCGTAAGTAAATGGATCCTGGTTGTTCAATTATTTGATAACCGAAGTTTTTCTTTGATAAATGATCACTAGGATGAGTCAGACTCAAGAGCATTGGATCCATTCTTTTTTCTGTCGTTAGGGTGGAGACCCAAGTCAAGAATTCTCTTCTTTGATCCTTAATCACATCACTCTTCGCGAGCCAGAATTCTATTTTCTCATGAACCCAATCACTGTTCACGCTTTTTCTTTTTCTTAGCAATGAATAGATCTCTTTACTTGTACGACTTAGATGTATCGTATTTCTCGAAAAAGTGATTGGACGGATGGGATTTGGTATGATGCTTATGCAATTGATGAGATGGATCTTCCAATATTTCCTCTTAGAACGTATGGATTTGACTCCATAAGCGGAACCGCCGCCCAATAGCACGTTGCCGCCAAAAACAAAACCCCATATTCCTTCCAGAAAATCTCCTAATTGTTCCAGAGCAGCTAGAAAGAGATTCCGGGCAGCTAGAAAGAGATTCCAAGGAGCTAGAAAGAGATCCTTTAACCAGAAAGAATTCCATTCTTCAGATAAGGGATACTCATCCAGAAGTTCGAGCACCTCCGTCTTGTATGATGGAATCGTCAAAGACTTGATCTTTTCTAACTCTGTCTGTAATTCACTAGACCCTTTGGATATCAAGTAAAAATGCATACAAGCGAAAGATCCAGCAGCAAGAAGAACGAAAAGAATGGAATAAGAGAACTCCTTTCTTGATAGTGTCCATAGAAGGGCTGACTCATTATTTCGATCCATCCTTTCTTCGCACCAAACGAAACCCTCAACATACTCAGCAAAAGACTCCATCCAAGTCTCACTTCTAAGTATACAATTCCATTTGGATTTCGCCCACCATTTTGTCTGAGAAATGAGCTCTGATATACTCGATTCATCCATAATCCCATCAAAAATGGATACCCATTCTGTACTTCGTATCGGGAATGAGTTTGAAAGGGTATCTAATCGATATTTGTACCCTGTCGAAGTAAGGAGCCCTGACATATCGTTTGGATCCCATTGGGAGAGGAAGGCATTCCATTGGGAGAGGAATGCCTTCCTCCATCGGGAGAGGAAGGCATTCTGAGAGAGGAAGGCATTCCATTGGGAGAGAAGGGTATTCTGAGAGAGGAAGGCATTCCACTGAAAGAGGAATTGGGAGAGAGGTGGATTCCATTGGAAGAGGAATTGGGAGAGGTTTGAAAAAGCACTATCTCCTTGAGAAATTCTATCCATCTGCCACCACCCTTTCTCGACGTATTCCTTTCCACAAGGACTCTGTTTTTTCCTTCTCCGGGTCCGAGTGGTAAATCTTTCTCAGTGAGAATCAAAGCCATGTTTGCATTGAAACTGGCATACTGATGCAAGTTCTTCTCTTCTGAATCAGATAGATTCCTATCTGAAAAAGACTGACAATAAGTTCTTTCCAAATGGACTATTTGTTTCTCCTTTAGTAGCTCTTTCATAAATGTCTGCAATCGAGTAAATAGCTCTACGAACGAATGGATAGAATCGAATTGGAAAATGGAAAGATTTGTACAAGTTATACGTTCCGTCACCGCTTTGTGGAAAATCGTTAGATAGGAATATGTCAGATACCTGTAACTCGATTGGTGAAAGAATCTCTCTCTACCAAAAAAGGATCTTTTTCTTTACCGACACAGAAAGAAAAGAGTTTGTTGTGAATGAACGAGATATTGAGGAATTGTCCATATGTCAGATCATCATTATGGATACGGGTCTTTTCCACATAAAAAGGGAATCCTTTGTTACAATGAAACCAGAAGTGACGTGGATGATTCAAGAATCGAAGTCGATTTGCTTTATAAAAAGAAGATATCAATGAACTTCTATGAAATGGTTTTACGGGATTCAGCCAATTGTCTCGATCGTGGGATATCATTGAGAAATAGGAATCCATGTTATCAAAAGATTCCCCGCGATGATTTCTAGTATGGAATGAGTCAATCATCCACTTTGGTATCTTATTGAACAAAAACGGTAATCTTGTTCCTCCATGGATCAAGAATTTCGGTCTTTGGGAAGTATCATGATCATCCAAGAATAAGGGTTTCCATTTATTCCAATGAACAATTGGAACACCTATGGATTCTAAGAACTCTTCCCATTTCCATTCATAGATGGGAATCCCGGATCTATAAATGGGGATATTCCTGATACTCACAAAGAAATAAGGAAGTGACTTGAACAAAAAAGAAAGTGAATTGGACAAAAAGGGAAGTGACTTGGACAAAAAGAAACGAAGTAACAACAAAAGGGGACGAAATGCCTTAGGCTTAGGGAAATGTTCTCTGTCGATAGCCTTGGACCCATCAATCGAATATGGATTCATACGTAATTGATCGAACACTACTTGAAAACGGTTCTTCTGTTCCGAATCCGAAAGAAAATGTTTCCAATGTTCATTGGAATTCTTGCTCCCATTGGACCATTTGTATCGATTCGATACATTTCTTATGTATCCACAGACGCCATATTGGACTGGAATCAGATTTCGGATCAATCCATATTGATTGATTGCCTCCATGATGTTGTTGCTAGCAAATAGCACTCTTTTTAGTTTTGTATCTTCCAAATCATTCCCGCAGCAGATCCGAACCAATTTTGTTCTGATACTTCGATCCAAAGATTCATTCTCTTCATCAAACGATTCATTCTCTTCATGAAACAGAAAGGGTATAACCACTAAAGATTTTATTTCCGATTCCTCTCTGGTCCCATTCCAGAATTTGTTTGGGTCCGATCCGTAGGAATCCATAGAAAGGGCAAATCCCCTAGGATACACCGGATCCGGGGATAGAGTGAATCGATCTGCCATTTCTGGAAATCTCTCTTCTGATTCCAAATCGTGGCCTAACGTGTATTCCCCTTTGTTCCGATCATGGAATAGATGAAAGAAACCAAAAAAGGGATTGTTGTTCAAGAATGAAATCGTATTGGAACTCTCTATATCTGGTTTATCCTTCGAAAGCATACCACATTCCCGATCTGATGAAATAGGATGAATTGAGACGGTCTTTTGTAAATACATAATGATCTTGAATAGATCCGCCATTTCTTTATTTTCCGATCGCCTGAAAGGGACAAAAGAAAGATCCTGTTTTTTCTTCCAATTCCAAAATTTCGGATCTCTAGTGGACCTCTCAGTAGCATTCGAACCCAGATGAAGTTCTGACCGTTTGTCAGAGAAAAGAGAACGAAGGGATCTTGTTGGATTCCCAAGAAATTCTTCGGTTTCTTCCGGAAGCGGATGATTATTCATCTGCTTTTCACCTTCCGTGAATAGCCGAGACATTGAGGAAGGGCATTTCGGGAATCGATCTAATTCTCTTTCTGTTCGTTCCGTTTGAAGAAAGGAAGGATTCCAAAGAATCGATCCTTCTGGAATCTCTGTTTGATCGATCCATTTGGAATCTTCTGAATCCTCCGAATCAAAAGGATCTCTGGATTGATCAGAAGATCCTTTCCATTGGCTAGAATCCGTTACTTGAAGGAAAATGGATCTTGTGGAATCATATGGAATATTTGACGATACATTCCGTACCTTGCTAAAAAACGGATCCTTATCATTGGATGGAATAGCTGCCTCAGCTCCTTGTTGTTTGAGGAAACCCTCCCCTTCCATTGGTCTTTTTTCACAAAAAGCAGACATGAGATAACAAATCCAGTCTTTCCCTAAGATTTCGAATAGCTGTCCCGAATTCAAGTTGATTATATTTCGGTTCTTCCTATTCCTAGGAGAAAGACGATCCAACAATTCCCAATCATGGTCCTTGCGGATCGGATCGTCCGTATAAGATAAAAAACGAAACTCCATATATTTGCTATCTTTCTCTTTGAATGAGATCTCAATTCCAGCTACGGTTTCATTAGATATCTTATTACTAGAATCCCTCTTGTTTCCGACCCGGTCCCTCCACCACCGCGAACCCCGGTCCGATTCAGGCATGTTACACTTGGGATTTCTTTGATTTATTGGGAGAACCCAAGTACTCTCTTGCGGATCCATGAAACAACTCTCAGAAATTCCTTTCCCTTTTGGAAGATGCAGGAGCGAAACAATCAACCTATTGATATTGGAAGACCAAAAAGGTTCTTTGAATGTCTCCTTTCTGGGTCCAATAGAATTCATAGGTATAGGAAGAAGCTCCATCAAATAGACATTTTTTCTTTCGATCATCTTTCGATTGTTAATACGAGATAGAATCAGGACTCCTACTACAAACAGTACTACACCTTTGATCGTGAAATATGGATTGCTTCTTGAACCCCGTGAACGTGAATCACGTGAAAATAGGATACTGACAATTCGGGGGTCAAGGAGTTTCATAAAACGTTCTTGGTGGAACAAAATGGACGTGAAAGATCCCACAAAATGATGGAATTTGACCCATGAATCTAAGGAATAGAGAGAATTTCTCAATTCAGAGACCCAGGGTTTTTGCATTTTACGCGGTTGCCGTTGCATTGGCTTGAACCTCCTAAATATCGTATTTTAATAGAAATTTTTTCATTCATCATTATAGAATCAATTGCATAATTCATCATTATATGATAAATTGGGTTATTCATCATTATATGATAATACCTGTTAAGCATCCATGGCTGAATGGTTAAAGCGCCCAACTCATAATTGGCAAATTCGTAGGTTCAATTCCTGCTGGATGCACGCCAACGGGAGCGTTCCATAAGTCTATTGGAATTGACTCTGTATCAATGGAATTTTATCATCTATACATAACGAATTGGTATATTCATACCATAACATAACATATGAACAATAAGAACTAGAATTCTTATCGATCCTCGAACTTATAGGGAATAAAAGGGATTTATGGATGGAATCAAATATGCAGTATTTACCGAAAAAAGTACTCGATTATTGGGTTATAATCAATATACTTCTAATGTCGAATCAGAGTCAACTAGGACAGAAATAAAGCATTGGGTCGAACTCTTCTTTGGTGTCAAGGTCATAGCTATGAATAGTCATCGACTCCCCGGAAAGGGTAGAAGAATGGGATCTATTATAGGACATACAATGCATTCCAATTACAAACGTATGATCATTACGCTTCAAGCGGGTGATTCTATTCCACTTCTTGCGAGTTATTCTATTCCACCTCTTATAGAGAAAAGAACTTAAAGCAAAATACTTCATAACATGGCGAGACATTTCTACAAAACTTCTACCCCGAGCACACGCAACGTAGCCGTAGACAGGAAATCCAATCCACGAAATCATTTGATTTATGGACAGCATCGTTGTGGTAAAGGTCGTAATGCCAGAGGAATCATTACCGCAAGGCATAGAGGAGGGGGTCATAAGCGTCTATACCGTAAAATCGATTTTCGACGGAATGAAAAAGACATATCTGGTAGAATCGTAACCATAGAATACGACCCTAATCGAAATGCATACATTTGTCTCATACACTATGGGGGTGGTGAGAAGAGATATATTTTACATCCCAGAGGGGCTATAATTGGAGATACCATTGTTTCTGGTACAGGAGTTCCTATATCAATGGGAAATGCCCTACCTTTGAGTGCGGTTTGAACTATGGATTTACGTAATTGGAAATCACCAATTAGGTTTACGACGAAACCTAGAAATCGATCACTGATCCGATTGGAGTACTTCTACGGAATAGACCTCAACAGAAAACTGTTGAGTCAGGGCAGCAAGTGATTGAGTTCAGTAGTTCTTCATAGAAAATTATTGACTCTAGAGATATGGTAATATGGAGAAGACAAAAGAAAAGGGTTTGAAGCACGGACAGAACCGGAAGCGCTCCTTCTTCCAAAGAGAGAAAGATGGGTTATTCACATTTCATTTGATGGTCAGAGGCAAATGGAAAGCTAAGCAGTGTATAAGCCGGCGAAAAATAGAGATGTCTCCTACGTTACCCATACTATGTGGAAATATCGACGTAATTTCATAGAGTCATTCGGTCTGAATGCTACATGAAGAACAGAAGCCAGATGACGGAACGGGGAGACCTAGGATGTAGAAAACCCTCACATGAGTGATTCGGCAGATTTGGATTCCTAGATCCACTCATATGGTACTTTATCATACGATTCATATAAGATCCATCTGTCTAGATATCATCATATACATCTAGAAAGCTGTATGCTTTGGAAGAAGCTTGTACAGTTTGGGAAGGGGTTTTGATTGATCAAAAAGAAGAATCCACTTCAACCGATATGCCCTTAGGCACGGCCATACATAACATAGAAATCACACTTGGAAAGGGTGGACAATGCGCGAGAGCAGCGGGTGCTGTAGCGAAACTGATTGCAAAAGAGGGCAAATCAGCCACATTAAGATTACCATCTGGAGAGGTCCGTTTGATATCCAAAAACTGCTTAGCAACAGTCGGACAGGTGGGTAATGCTGAGGCAAAGGTCAAAAAGTTGGGTAGAGCCGGATCGAAATGTTGGCTAGGTAAGCGTCCTGTAGTAAGAGGAGGAGTTATGAACCCTGTAGACCATCCCCACGGAGGCGGTGAAGGAAGAGCCCCAATTGGTAGAAAAAAACCTGTGACCCCTTGGGGTTATCCTACGCTTGGAAGAAGAACTAGGAAAAGGAAAAAACATAGTGATACTTTGATTCTTCGTCGCCGTAAATAGTAAATAAAACAAGATAAATAAGGTAAATAAGAAAAGAATATGGAAAATTTTTGGAATTGGAATTTGTTATTGTAATATATCTCATA